TTTACTGCAAAGTAAGAAGCTGTTTTTTTAACTCATATAACTATCTGGTTTAGTTCATCAACCCGAATGATGAATAAAAAATAAAAATGTATATTCAACTCATGAAATTTCCTTCCTAGAAAGAAAAGACATAGAGGAAATTTTATGTCTTAACGAATCACACGTAGAGATATTGATAACACACATAGAGTTAATGGTATTTCATAACTAATTGATTGAGCAGCAGCCCGTAAACCACCTAAAAAGGAATATTTATTATTTGATCCATAACCTGACATAAGAAGGCCCGCGGGAGCAATACTTGAAATGGCAATCCATAAAAAAACACCAATACTGAAATCGGCTAGAACAAGGCGATATCCAAAAGGAATTACTAAATAACTTAGTAGAATTGATATGACTGCTATGGATGGTCCGATACTGAATAAACGAGTATCTCCTCTTGATGGAAGAAGATTCTCTTTGAAAAGTAATTTTGTACCATCTGCTAAAGCTTGAAGAATTCCCAAAGGCCCGGCGTATTCAGGGCCAATACGTTGTTGTATCCCCGCAGATATTTCTCTTTCTAACCAAACAATTACTAGTACACCTATTGTGATTCCTAATACAGGAGTAAAAATAGGGACAAGCATCCATATGATCTCATATACCTCTTTTAAGGATTCCAATCTAAAAAAAGAATTGATAGCTTGTACTTCTGTTGTATCTATTATCATTTTAACGATCAACTTCTCCCATAATGATATCTATGCTACCTAGTATTGTCATAATATCAGCCAATTTCATTCTTTTAACTAATTGAGGAAGGATTTGCAAATTGATAAAACCCGGTGGTCGGATTTTCCATCTCCAAGGAAAAACACCCTTATCTCCTATCAGAAAAATTCCTAATTCTCCTTTTGGGGCTTCGACTCTCACATAAAGTTCTTGTTTTGACAATTCAAAAGTAGGAGAAGGTTTTTTACTGATAAATCGATAGTCAAAATCATTCCATTCGGGATCCCATACTTTATCTTTATCAAAGCGCCGGATTTCTAAATTCTCATAGGGTCCCCCCGGAATTCCTTCTAAAGCCTGTTGAATAATTTTTATTGATTCTGTCATTTCACTGATTCGTACTAAATAACGAGCTAATGAATCCCCTTCCTTTTGCCATTGAACTCCCCAATCAAATTCATCGTAAGACTCATAATGATCAACCTTTCGAAGATCCCATTGTATGCCGGAAGCTCGTAGCATTGGTCCCGATAAACCCCAATTTATTGCCTCCTCTCCGCCAATAATGCCTACTCCCTCAACTCGCTCTAAAAAAATGGGATTACGTGTAATAAGCCTTTGATATTCAGTAACTCTTGTTAAAAAATAATCACAAAAATCCAAACATTTATCTACCCAGCCATGAGGTAAATCAGCAGCGACTCCTCCAATACGAAAATAATTATGCATCATTCGCATACCGGTAGCAGCTTCGAATAGGTCATATATCAATTCTCTTTCTCGAAAAATATAGAAGAAGGGGGTCTGTGCGCCAATATCTGCCATAAAAGGGCCAAGCCATAACAAATGCGAAGCTATACGACTTAACTCTAACATAATGACTCTGATATAGCTGGCCCTTTTAGGCACTTGAATATTGCCTAACTGCTCTGGTGCATTTACAGTTATTGCTTCAGTGAACATAGTAGCTAAATAATCCCAACGTGTTACATAAGGTAAATATTGTATAATTGTTCGGTTTTCCGCAATTTTTTCCATTCCTCTATGTAAATACCCCAATATCGGTTCACAGTCAATAACATCTTCACCATCTAGAGTAACAATGAGTCGAAGAACACCGTGCATTGATGGGTGCTGAGGGCCCATATTGACTATCATAAGGTCATTTCGTGTAGCTGGTGCAGTCATAGGTTTTTTCCCGATTCATTCTTCCATGAATTGCTGAAAGCGAAAAGAGGTTCATCAAAATTTAATCGAAAATTCAAAACAACTCTTCAAATTAATGATTTTTTGTTTCTCGAATCTCCAACTGGCCGATTAATTCTTTATAACGTACTCTATTTTTTTTTGACAAATAGGCGAGCAGCCGTTGACGTTTTCCTAGAATTTTACGCAGACCTCTCTGAGATAAATAGTCTTTTTTGTGCAATTCCAAATGTGAAGTAAGTCTCCGTATCCTATTGGTGAAACTCACTACTTGAAATTCAACAGACCCCTTGTTGTCTTCGTTTTCCTCTTTCAAAATAATTGCACTGAATGTATTTTTTATCATAAAAAAGCTCCTTTTACCCTTTAATTTACATATAAAATATTTTATTTTATCGATCAGTAATAATAATATTAGTCATTTTAATGTAGTAATTAGTATACACAAGAATTTTAATTTTAGTTGGACAGGGATAAAAAAGTAGATGGTACGTTTTTACACTTACAACATCAAATAATTTAGAATTTCGACCTAAAATTAGGAATATTCTATAGACTATAGATTCGTTTATTTTTTAGATTTTATCCAAACAAATTGATACGTCATTGACTTAGTATTAAATAAAAATGATCTAATATTAGACTGAGGGCATATGTGCATCTGTTTGCTTTTCTATATGGTACAGAATATATAGGAAAAATGTACCATCAACCTATTTTTAATTGTGGATATATTCTTAACAAACTAAAACGGCTTCCATTATTGGTATTAAACCAATATCTATTCATACAAGCTAAGTCTTCTAATCGATAATTAGGCCAAAGAAATAACTTTAATTTAATTAATTCGTTTTTATCTCTATCAAAATGCTTTTTTTGATCCAAAAAGGGATTCCTGTTTTTTATGTTCTTTTTGTTACAAAATACTCGATTTTTATCCACACTATTTATATTCTTTGAGTTGAAAGAAATTAGAATTCTCAATTCTCTACGACGTCTAGATGATAAAATCTTTTCAGGAACGATAAAATCATCATGTTTTTTGTCTCTCTTTCGAATGATAGATTCATCCAATTTATTTTTATTGATATATCTTTGTTTTCGATATCTTTGAGGAGTTTGGTACTTACTCTTATGAACCAACGATATACCTACGGTTTGATATATAATAAAGTATCCGTCGTTTTTTAAAGACAAACGAGTGGGATCGATAAAAAATATCCCCTTTTTATTCAATTCTATAGGAGTCAATTTTTTTCGAATCACCATTATATCCAGATTTATTTCTTTGCTTTGAATAGACGATATAGTAGTATCTCTTGGATTTCTCAGTCCAAGCAAGTAACAATATATCTTGATATTATTGATCATTCTTTCAGTTAAATTCGGAATTAAACCGTCGTCTATTATCCATTGAAAAAGCAAATAGTGTTTCCGTAAGAAAACCATTTCTCGTCTCATCTTATTCCGCATCTTATATTGTTTTTTCATTTTATCTTGGTTTTGTGAATATAATCCAAGGCCTCTTCGGCTCGCGGATTCTTTTTCTTCTTGATTTTGATTCATTAATTCAGAATATCTTTTTTCATTCGATGGTCTAAAAAAATGGAATTTTTTCTTTTCATTGATGTTTTTCTTTTTATTTAAAAGAAGTAATTTGCTTGGTATAATCCATGGTTTTATTTTGTATATATTATAAAGTGGCACAAATTCTGGGAAGAACGGAAGTTTCTGATTTGTCGATATTGGGTTTAGGATTTCTTCATTCATTTCCATCCAATCAAAGAAAAGTTTATTGTCATTGATTGGATTTATTTCTAAATCTTGATGAATCATCAGATAAAAAATATCGTTTTTATCCATCTTATCAATTTTTTGGTAATTCTTACTTCCAAGCTTAGTATTTATATTACTGTTATAATCCATTTTGGTCCAGGCCTCAATATCTTTTTTTTGTCTTAGAAAAAAATTGAGAATTGTCCAATCAAAATATTTTCTATCTGGATTTTTTTGCATATACATAATATCGCCCTTTTCTATATAATGATTGATAGGAATTTCCTCCAGGCTTTCAAATAAATTTTGTTTATAATTGTTGTAATTAAAAGTAATTTTTTGGTTGTTATTTAATTCTGATGGTGATCCATAAATAATATATGAGGACTTATTTATTTCAGAATTAATAGATTTACATGATAAAAGATTATATATATAGTATTTTGGAAAATTATCTTTTTGGTTTGGTAATGGATATACTTTAAAATCCTTTTGTTTTTTGTGATAAAGTAATTGGTCTTTTTCATATGAATTCCGTTTTGTTAAATCTTTATTTTGGGTAATACCACCTTCATTTATCGTAGTTCGCCATTTTTGTGGTATTAATCCAAACCATCTAATCTGAGATAAATTGTATTGATAATGGCCTCTTAACCAGTTTTTCCATTGATTCGTTTCAGAACTTGAAAGTTTTGTATGTCTTAATTCGGAATGAAATATTCCGCGTGTTACAAAATAATTTTTTATTGCAGTCTTAAGAAAAACGGGAGTTCCGTGATACTCAAAAATAGATCTTAACTTATCCAAATTAATAACTTGGGTTTGTGATAATTTGTAAAATACATATGCTTGTGATAAAGAGGATAAGTCAAAAAAAAGATGTGAATTCCTCTTACTATTCTTAATATTGTAAAGTTCACTTTTTAGAGTCGAAATAAAGTTAATTTCTTTTTTGTTTTTTTTATTTTTTATTTCTTGGTTTGTTTTATTATTGTAAATGTATTTATCAAAATAAAAATTTCTTGATTCAAGAACTAGTTGTGTAGGAATTCTGGCACTATGAATGATATATAAAAAGATATCGATGTATATTCTTTTAATGAAAATTTTTATAAACAAATCTAATTTATAGATTAATCGATTGCTTCTTCTTTTTATTTTTAATATTTTCAAAAAAATTTTTGTTGATTTTTCTTTTACATTATAATTTGTTTTGTTAGGACTACTTCTTTTCTTGGCGTTGCTATTTTTTTCTTTTGTAAGACTCTTTGTTTTCTTTCTGATTGTGCTTGTTCTATCAG